TTGTGTTGCTCCCCAATGCAACTAAATAGAGGAGAGCGCGAGAAGTTGAAAGAAAAAAGAGTTAGTTAGACTAATTCCTTTCAGGAGCAGGAGTTCTTGGGCCAGATGAATTTCTTGAGAGGGTTCATTCTTCTCTTAAAGGCTAGAGGCAAGGGTGTGACAGGTGCTTACAAAGTCAGAGGTAAGGTATCTTTAGGTTGCTTGCCCTTGCTTGGAGAGTGAAAATCCTTAGGCGGTAAACCAGCCCAGCATCGCTGAATGATGATGATTACGAGCTTCCCAACAAGGAGAAGATCCTCAAACTTATCCGCAAAGAGAGTACTCGAGAGACCGCGGGGAAAAATGATAATGTAAGTACTACGGAGCACATCATTCGTTTCATCTCTGTGCCGGGATAAAAGAAAGTCTCGCGGGTCTCTCCGACTCTGATTAGTGACATAGAGAAGAAGATTTTGTCCATTTCGCATAGACCTTTGTTTTGCTACGAGCGTGGGATCTTCTCACAAGCAAGGGGTTCAATGGCACCAAGAGTCTAAAGAAAGGAAAGGTTCTCCTCGGACCATAATAATATGTTTGTCTCCCTAGACCAGTAGAGGTAGCAGTCTCTTCTTATACTATGGATTTTAGGTCAAAAGCAAGTGAGGTTGAAAGCGAGCAAGTGAGAGAGCTTAGGCTAGTCGCAATCCCAGTCCCGGGGTAAGATCAGTCCCCAGTGAATATGGATAGTAGTCATCTCTTTTCTTTGATCTTCCAAGGAGAAGAGGGTAGCATTGGGGTTCCCATCCTTTGTAGTAGGCTATGTTATTGCCCCTTTTCTTTCTCTTTCCCTTGGAGTGGAAGACTATTAAGATTAAGCAACCTTACATGTCGTTGGAAGTTGGAGTGCCAGGAGGCTAGGGAATACGATCCAGCCGAAGGCAATTGGAGTATCATAAGCCCCTCAAGTTTCCGCAAGCAAAAAAGGCGTATTTCAATGTAAAGTTTTATGCATGCGCAAGAGAAGTCGAAGGCCTTAGTCTGTGCCAGTCCCCGAGTAATAAGTTTATATGAATAGTATACTTTTTAAACCAGTGTTCCAGGTAATACTTTCTATAGTCGCATTCCTCTGCTGTCCCCTTGTTTGAGGAGTTCATAGTTTCATCCAGTTCCTTACGAGTGTATCAATTCCCCTCCAGCCAGTCTTAAGCCAACAGTATCTCTTATCACATCACAAGCCATCAGGGAAGGGAAATCCTAGACTCAGACGAGGAACTAAAACTCGCTGGTGAAATAGTACTCCAGGGAAGAAAAAATATTACGGGACCCCTCCCTAAAAGGGACTGATGCTGCTGGCTTATGGGATGTAGCAGAAAGGAGTGTAACAAAACTTGCAGCGAGAAGCACTGAAACAAACTCCAACTAAAAACAACCAGGAAGGGAAAAACAAGGAAAGCGACTAGGGGACCTGACTATGTAAAGGATCCCGTATTGGCTCCTATCTACCGCTATAGTTAGGTAGCATAATAAGAAAAGCGAAGGCGAGCCCTGGAACGGAGAAGCGATTCTAAAAGAGCAGGTCAGGTCCTAACCTTTCCCTTCAAGCATGAAGTGAGGAAAAGATCTTATTACTCCAGAAAAGAAAATCCAATCAAATCATATATCACTTGATACCGTTACCAAAAAGGCCTACCCTTGTATACTCTTAAATCTTAAAATGGATGCCCTTCCCGTACTCGGACTGAGACTAGTGAAAGAATTTCATTGCCTTTCCCATTCTTTCGAAGTTGCTAGCATTATCTCTCCTTTGCTCCAAGGGAATCTGTCCATCAATCCCATTCGGGTTCATATGAATATGCCTCTTCAAGTAAGTCATTTACCTAGTGATTACTGTTGACATGGATTAATTCCCATTCCTGCTTTCAGTTACGGATTGACTAGTTCTATTTAGGCTTTAAGCCCTTCTTATTTAAAAATTGGCATATGGGGTTGATTAGGTCAATCAGGTTAGGTTAATCCCGAACAGCTGACGAGAGCTCTTGCAGCTGCTACTCTTTCTGTAACAGCTTATTTTGTAAGAGCGGCAAGTCTAACAGCGGAATTGCCCACTTCTCTTCCTTCAAGCCCACAGCCAGCCGATTATCTTCACTTCAATGTGAATGCGTCGGAAAAATGGGAAGCAATCACTTTTCCCTCGTAAGTGACAGTTCAATCCTGCCAGTTGAGCGTTTTCTCGGTCTTTTTGAATGAAAGTAAATTTCAGCCCTAAACTTGCATCAAAATGTGCCAGTTGATCATTTTCCCCTTCTTTTTTTTTGGCATAATCTAAACGACAAAGTAGGATCAGAAGGCTTACGCACCCTGGGTATACGACGATATGAGTTCGCTTCGCACCTTCCCCAGCTTTCAGGAAAGATCCGACGCAGCCATCGAGAGATATAAGCTTGCCAGCCCGGAGTGGAGGGAAAGAGTAGCTCCTTGCCAACAGCTGAAAATTCTACAGTGGTTCAGTCTGATTCGTTCATCCGGAAGAAAGGAGGCACGTATCGAAGGAGAAGAGGAAGAAGCGGGGATGACACCGCTCTTTGCTTTAAAAAAGTAGCATTCGTAGTAGCACAGTAGCAATAGCATTAGCAGGGGAAGGAGAAGTTACTGGTCTTTCTTTAGCAGGGCGCTCAAGGGAGCAACTCGTAGAGGAATTCGATTCGCCAATAGAAGACTCAGATGTCGCCTTTCGGGTTGTAGGGCACAAGGGGATCCCCCTCTTTGCCAGTAGCTAGTTTAGATATGGCAAGCGGTTCGAGTCAAGTGCCAGTTAAAGAACCAATTGTTGGCAAGAGTCACAAATAAGAAGTAAACGACTTGATTTTGATTGTAGCTCTTTTGAAGCTTTTGAATCAGCTGTGAAGTCTCTTTGCAGTCCGTAAAGTGGAATTTTACCTATGTCCCATCAGCCTCAAATGTAAGCTCGTTCCTCACTCGTGCCATACGTGGGGTTATTCAATGAGCGAAGAACAATAAGGGGATCCTCCCAGCCGGACTCTACCTGCCGGGCCAGTGTATTCGGGAACCTCCGGGGAAAGACAGTTATATTATATAAGTGCGAACAGGCTCATCACTCTAATGTCTCGCCCAGGTCGAAAGGGTTCTAAGCCTTTGCCCCTTCCTTAGCTACTGACGACAGAATGGTTGGCACATTATTAAGAATTCCAGGTGATATGAACGATACGCTAGTTCGGGTCTTGAAAATCCTTTATTCAATGTCCAGAGAGTGACTCTTTCCTGCTTCCGATGGCAACTGGCTTGGAAGTGGACTTGATTGATTGTCTTCCCCATATGAGACGAGCTAGTCGAGGGGGATCTTCGGATTCTTTAGGAGTATCTAAGAGATGTTCTAAGGTACTATTAAGAGGCTCTTTAAAGCCAGAACGAGTCCTCTCTTTCGGGAGGAATAGGTGGGAAAGGGGGAGAATATTGCTTGCTGAAGCCATCGGAAAGTGTTAAATTCTTTGATAAGAAGAGAGTAAGAGTAGTGAACCGAGTGAAAGCAGTCACTTCATGAGTTAGCTCTGCAGATAAAGCAGGCAAAAGGCTTAAGGCCTGCGAGGAATTTGCCATACTAGATCGACTCTTAATTACCGAATCGACTCTGAACTCTGTTCATGGTTGGCTGTAAACAAATAGTCTCTTTAGTCCCCCTTAGAAAAAGGGAAAAGGTCGAGAACTTTGTTGCGAGCCTAAGCTAAGAGTGAAAAGTAAAAAAGATGATTATGTGCATCTTCGATGAGTCAGACTAGGCTAGGATTCCCAGACAGGAAGAAAGAGCATTCGCCACTTCAAACTAGTAACTCTAACTCCCTACTTACTTAGATCTTCTTTACCCCGGGGAAAAGTTTGCTTATGGAACTCTTAACTCCTTTGCCCTGAGCCCCGCCCCGTCTTCCTTTGATTCTTCTCCCGTTCGTGCCAAGTCAAAGTCCAATAAGCTACCGGGTTTTTCCTTAACCTCTGAAAGGAGAACAACTGCAGCGGAGATTCAAAAAAGACTAGCTTTTTCTCTACCATATAAATAAGGGAAATTCCACCCCGGAAACCATTTTCTCAAGAGTGAGCAGCTGAGAGTAATGGCATACTTTCCTTTCTCCCTATCTTAGGATTGAGACCCTGGGGTGACTGAATTCGCTTTTCCTGTGCCCTTTGAAAGCCTTTTATTAGATAGGCAGCGATATAGGGGAGAGGGGAAGGAAAAAGCAGAGACAGGTTGCCAACCTGAGCCAGGGGTGCGGCTTGAGTGAGGTCGATCCAAGACGGACGGAAGGAAAAAGAGGCTCACTCGGTTTCTTCTCATACGTAATTAAAAGTGATTTTGGGAATAGGTCGGCAGAGGGACCGGTGGAGAGAATATGTAAAAAGAAGGGCTTTCTGTCGCATTTTCTTTTTGTAGGCCCTAACAATCGTATGGAGTCTGTATTATATATATATATAAACGCGATTTATCTTTCTTTCTTTAATTTATCTTTCTTTCTTTATAAGGGTGCTGCCTTAGTCCTTGAGCTTTGAGAAAGTCCCTTGTTCGGATAAGATTCTGAAAATACCTGATGATATCTTGTTCTCTGAGCTGACAAGAACAGCAGCAAGCGAAGGCTACATAGATTTTATTAAAGACAGGAGGGGAAAGCGGAAAGGTTTTGTTTCTTTACCGTTTTTGCCATTATGTGTTCTAAAGTGAACTTCTTTTTCCAGAGCCTTAGCCTTTGAGGGGGCTAATGAGAAAGCCGCATAGGCCTCGAGTATGAGTATTATCAAAACAATAATCCTTTGCAAAAAATTGGATTACGCTATCGTGACCCAAAGATAAAAGACCCCTAAACGGGAAAAAGGGAACTTCTCCCCATCTCTCTTCAAACTGACCTTATTCATTAAGGTTAGCACCTTCCTCAAATTCAGGAGAGCTATGCCGCACTCTCAAATCCACTCATAAAAGCATAGCGAGAGATATAGCAGCTTCTGATAAGATATCCCCGGAGATTCTATCTAGGTTCTAGTTAAACTCCAAAACTCCCTGGTTATAGGGGATTCTAATAGTACTGGAAAAATGTTATGATAGTACTCCAGGTACTCTCTTATTCGAGACGAGAATAGGCTTTAACCAACTCGCCTGCATCGACAGCAAAGGAAACAGGCGGGTTAAGAGATGCCCCTTTTTTCCAAGAAGATCAATGGCAACTGGCACTTAAACTATATATCCCTCAAAACTCTCTTACACGAACTCCTATGTTAAATAGGCATTAGCAATAGAGGGGAACTCCCAAGAGAACTGGGGATAGTTTTCTCACTGAAGTCGAAATAGATGGCAGAACAAAAGAAAGTCCAAGTGATCCCTCGTTCTTGGGGAAGCGACTCTTCCCCAGAACCTTTCAAGGCATGCTATCAGCTTCAAAAGGACCAGCGATGGCGTCTGCCCGACCTACTCGTTCCTATGGGCGAGCAGTCTCACTCCTCGTAGCGTAGAAAGAGGATAGTCGTCCCTGATGAAACTTCAGAACGCTTTCCCCACTCAAGGGAGCTAGTCTCTCTCTGGTTTCAATATCGTATCAAAGAAAGGAAGTGGAAATAAATAGGACCAGATTCCAGTTGTAATTTATTGGCCGTTAGGTCAGTGAAACTGTCCATGTAGCTAAAGTCAAGTCAAGCCAGTTGTTCGAGTTCGCGTTCTAGTTTTGGACAGGAAAGTATGGGACCTCTTGCTTAGGGTTTTGGAAGCGAGCAACCAACCCGGCAATCCGATCTTGTCTTCACTCACCGATTCCTTTAATAAGAGGAATGCCCGGATTGTAGTATTCCACACAGGTTTCATCATATGAGGAAGTTTAGCAGCACATACGAATTCGAATCCGCTGGCTTAGATGAGTGGCTCTTGGCTCACTTCCTTGAGAAGGGCTTATTTATTGTAACTAAGAAATGAGAATTGTTGACCCATATGATCTCTCAGCCTCAAAAAGAGGAGGAAACTGACAATTTCACACTTAGAGATTGAGCTCGTCAGTGATCTTTTCCATGGTGTCTAGAGAAAGCAGCTTTGAACATCACATTCGTACCCAAGGCAACGAAGTTGGCAGGCATTACGGACTGAATTTGCGGGGGCATTTTTAGGAAGTCCTTAGGTTGAATACATATTAGCACCGTTAGGCGAGAAGCAATGGTCAAGGTAGCACTGAATGGTACCACGCCGCTACGAGGAAGTACGTCAACCGTTCACTTAGCTCACGTAGTCACCCGCTAGCGTAGCGCTTATCGGGTCACAAATGAAATGGTACGGTAAGATTGAAGGCCCGATCTCATTCCCTTATCTGCATATGTAGAAAGAATAAAATCGGTTCTTCCCTTGCGAAAAGGAGAGACGGTTCCTCCACTACTGAACTATTCCTCCGTTACTGAGCGTACTCGGTTCACTGAACTACCATAAAAGAAAATATCCCCTGCCTGCTAACTACTCTTTTCAAGAATCAAGAAAGTAAAGCGATGCCTTTTAACGGCAGATTCATGACCAAAGCAGACAAGAGCTCCTATCCCGACTAAGCTAAGACCGCTTCTTCCTCTTCTACATCACATATGATAATCTTGAAAGAAGACTGAACCACTTGAAGCTAAAAGCGAGTCGAATCCTAACTTCTTTTCTTCTTCTATCGTTCGTGAACCAATCGTAACCCAATGAAACCTAGGAGCAAAAGGAGTATAATGAATCGGAAGATGATTATTTTTCGATCAAACAAGATCTTCACCGCCATGAGGCGCCTAAGCCTGTTACCATCGAGGAGCCCGTCACGGTGAATATCGGAACTGACGAAAACCCTCGTGAGCTGCAAATTGGAGCAAATCTGTCTCCGTCCGAGGCTGCAAGAATGGTTGCATTCCTCACTGAGTATCAGAATGTATTCGCTTGGTCATATGCTGATATGCCCGGCCTCGACCCCAAAATCGTCGAGCATCGGGTACCGACGGATCCGTTGATTCCTCCGGTCAAACAGAAGTGACGTCGGTATAAACCCGAGCTCGTTCTGAAAATCAAAGAGGAAGTCGAGAAGCTTATTAAAGTAGAATTCATCGAGGTATCTCAGTACCCAACATGGTCCGCCAACATCGTGCCAGTCATCAAGAAGAACGGCCAAGTTCGAGTCCGCGTCGACTATTGAGATCTGAACAAGGCCAGCCCCAAAGACGATTTCCCTTTGCCCCATATCGACGTTCTCGTAGACAGTACAGCAGGGTTCGAACTGTTCTCCTTCATGGACGCTTTCTCCGGCTACAACCAGATGTTGATGGACGAGGAGGACAAAGAAAAAACAACGTTCATCACACCTTGGGGCACGTTTTGTTACAAAGTGATGCCGTTTGGTTTGAAAAAGGCTGGGGCAACGTGCCATGGTCATATTGTTCCACGACATGATGCATAAGGAAATTGAGGTGTACGTGGATGACATGATTGCCAAATCCCGAGAAAGCGAAGACCACATCCAAGTTCTTCGCAAGCTATTCAACCGCCTACGGGAGTTCAAATTGCGTTTAAACCCAGCAAAGTGCGTATTCGGAGCAACATCGGGTAAACTTCTCGGATTTCTCGTCAGCAAACGGGGTATTGAGGTAGACCCGTCCTAAATCGAAGCCATTCAGAACTTACCAATCCCCCGCCAAGGACATTAGAAGCCTGATGGGCCGATTAAACTACATTGCCCGGTTCATTTCGAATCTATCAGAAACTTGCAAGCCTCTATTCAGGCTCTTGAGGAAAGACGCGCTTGTCAAATGGGATGAGGACTGCCAGAACGCGTTTGAACAAATCAAACAGTACCTGGCGAGTCCACCAGTCTGGGTACCCCCGGTCCCCGGCCATCCTCTCATTCTGTATCTGACCATACATGAAGAATCCCTTGGAGCAATGCTTGCGCAACAACCGCCAGGCTCCCGAGAACATGCGATCTACTATCTGAGCAAAAAGTGCACTCCATGTGAAGCCAAGTACACAATCATCGAGCGTACATGTTGTGCACTCGTTTGGGTTCTACATCGGCTCCGACAGTATACCCTGCACTATGAGATACTCCTCGTTTCGGAGAACGATCCTTTGAAGTACCTTCTGGATCGACCTACCTTGATCGGACGAGTTTCGAAATGGCAACTCCAGCTGGCAGAATTCGACATTCGGTATTCGCCACAAAAGTCCGTCAAAGGTCGAGCTATAGCCGACTACTTGGCAGAATACCCGAGCAGTGATACGAACCCGCTCGAGACTGAATTGCCGGACGAACACATCATGAACACCACCGATAGGCCAAAGAAGTGGACCATGTACTTCGCTGGTGCAGTAAACCTTTCTGGATCCGGGATTGGGGCAATACTGATTTCTCCAGATGACCAGTATTACCCTGTCGCCGCGAAAGTGACCTTCCCGTGCACTAACAACATAGCAGAATACGAAGCATGCATCCTTGGGTTACAGACGGCACTGGAACTCGATGTTGATCACCTAGATGTTTATGGTGATTCAGCACAACTCATCGCCCAGACGATAGGGGCATGGAAAACCCGCGACCCGAAGCTTATTCCCTATCATCAGTACCTGGAGGATATAATTCGGGAGTTCAAAGACATCACCTTTTCGTAGCAGTTGCGGATCGAGATGCAGTCCCTCTTCAAGAGCTCTTATGCTAAAGAGTGTTTTCAAGGTCTTGTAGCCAAGGAAGGGAGGTTGAAGGGCTCAACCAAGCATGAAGAGGGCTTTCCCCTCTCGCATTCTAGTACTGACACCTCGCTGGTACCGAGGATAAAGGCGCTGCTGAAAGGAACAAATGGCTTTCCGGAACCCTCTTTGCTGGCAAGCCACGCAACAGAGCACGGGTTCAAGAGTCAGTTGTTTACCCCTCCAATCCACACAAGTGGTCTTTCTATCGTACTTGCTCCTCTTTTCTCTGTCCTGACACGGAAGAAAGGGCAATAGAGGCGAGAGGGGAGCCCTAACCTTGAGTAGACCAAGCGTCGAAATGAGATAGATCATATCTGGGTTCGGTAATCTGACTTGATTTCACTTAGTGTTAGGTGTGCTAGTTCGGCTGGTTGAGACCTCACTGTGACTCGCCTTGCTGCACACATAGGTTACCGTTCTACGATTGATAACTGCTTCTCTCCCTTTTGTTGGTCGAGTATCCTCTGCTCCTCTACTGGCTTCTAAGGTAGGACCTGATGGTTTGATTCGCTTTACAGACTAGGGGCCCTGTGCCCATTCTTCGAGCGAGAAGTGTACCGACCTCGATCAAACTATTTATTTCATAAGAGAAGAAAGATCGTAGCGTAGGAGAAATCATTTTGATTCGAGGCGGATCCCTTTTTTCTTTGCCTTTATGAGTTGAGTAAAAAGCTTTCTCTGGTTCTAACACTCTAAAAAGCGGCCGTTCACTTCAGGGTCCGAAGGAGATGTAGTTGCAATAACTTTGATTTTTTGTCGAGATTGGCTTGGTGTTCAGTCTACCGCTTGTCTAGCCTATGCGAAGGAAGC